TTTCTTTTCGAGCTTTTCTAGGGAAGAAAGTAATCGTAGAGAAAATGGAATTTCCATAATGACCGAAAATCCCTCTGATATCATTTGAAAATAAAAATTATTGTTGCGCCCCAAAAATGGATTTTGTTTAGAATCATTCGGAGAAAGAATCAAAGAATTCTGGTCATACATTCGAGTAATTAAACGTTTCACAATTAGAAAGCTGAATTTATTGTCATAACCTGCATTTTTCAACAAAATGGATCTATTTAAACCATGATCATGAGCAAGTGCATAAATATACTCCTGAAAGATAAGTGGATATAAGAAGTCGTGTTGTTGAAATCTATCGAGCTCTAAAGAGCTTTGAACTTCCTCCATTTTAAATTCTATTTGAACCAAAAGTAGAGGATTTTGGGGGTTATCAAATGATACATAGTGCGATACAGTCAAAACAAGGTATTTATTATAGTAAGAAACGAATAGATACCTCGGATATAGGTAAACTTATCAACAGATTCTCTATCCTCTCTTTTTCCATTTAATTGAAGTAGTTTATATTCGTTCTAGGATAACAAGATGTTTAGAAATCCTTTATTTTTTCAACCCAATCGCTCTTTTGATTTTGGAAATTTTTTATCAATATACTGTTTCTTATACACACACATCTCCATTATGGAATGTAGAATGGTAATATTTAGGATTCATTAAAAAATAAAGAATCCGCTCGTGGGAGAAGCCCTTCCCGTATCAGGCACTAATATATTTTTAACGTCTAATTAGATCGGGTAATCATTCAAATTAAGAATGGGAGCTCGTTGCTTTTTCTTTCCTTATAATTTAATTAAATTAATTGAAGACACAGGGCTCTATCCATTTATTCATTCGACCCAACTTGAAATTGAATACATTTTGCTCCCTTCCAATAAGTTAAACAAAGTTTTGTACCGATCTGGAAAGAATCAAATATTATCAGAACTCTTGATTGATACGACATGCTATTTTTTCCATTCATTCCCTTTCAGGATCAGTCGTGGTCTTCCAAACTTTACCGATGGTATGGATGAATCCCTCGCTTCACCAAATGTGTAAAAGATCCTAGTCGCACTTAAAAGCCGAGTACTCTACCGTTGAGTTAGCAACCCAAATGGAATAAAAGAGTATGTCGATACAATCAGAATAAAAATAAATGAATAGACGAGGTAATCAAACCATAAAAACACATTTTATAATCGATTAGGAATATAAATCGGAATAACTCAGATGAAAATACAATACATTTTCCGATAAAAGAAAAAACGATAAATAAATAAATGCCAAAATTGAGAGATCATCCCTTATGTTATTGTTATTCACTTTTTCAATCAAAAATGATTGTATCAAAGCACATCTAACGAACCCATTATTTGAATAATGTAAAAAACCAAACCGATGGGACGGAAATAAATAGATCCGCTTATCAAGATGAATTATATTTGTTCAATACTTTGTTGTCAATATAAAGGTTAAGAAATACAATGGAAAAACATAACAAATTCAATTTTAATAATATTAAAAAAAGGACTTGTGTTGGATTGGCACTACATAGATACAAAAAATTTTAGATAAGGGAATAAATAAGAAGTATAAAAAGATCTCGGATTTATTCAATCAATATATAAACATAATATAGAAAAGTTATACAAAGTTATATCGGAATCACTACCCCCCTTTTTATTTCCTTAATTTTTTAAAATTTTTATTTGATTGGGGCAAAGTTCCTTAAAAACCTCCGACTTATTTAAAATGTCCCGAACAGTGTCTGTAGGCTGAGCACCCCTTTCAAGGAAATATAGAATAGCAGGAACATTTAAATACGTTTGCTTCTTTATCGGATCATAAAAACCCACTTTCCGAAGATCTCTTCCGTCTCTTCGGGATCGAACATCAATTGCAACGATTCGATAAGTCGCACGTTGCTTTCTACCACATCGTTTTAAACGAAGTTTTACCATAACATTACTCTAATTTTTTACCCCCATGGAATTGATTCAATTATGGAATCATGAATAGTCATTGGTTCAGTCGGTACATAATAGGTAATAAGAGATAGGGACGATAGGTTCTTTCGCATTTCGATTAAAAACGGATCATTCCAAATTCAAATAGATATGGGGCGTAAGGTTTTTTTAAGTAACTAACTTGCTTCAATATGAAGGGAGTGAGCATATGATGAAAAGTCCGCCTTATTTTTTTTTTATTCAAACTCTTGTATTGTGATCTATGTTCTCCCTGCCCGGATCACAAATCTATTCCATTACATCTGCATGTCATTTGCACTTGGTTTAGTTCAAATTTGTGAAAAGCGGAGATATGATTCAGAAAAGAATCATTCAAAATCAGAAAAGAATAAAGACTCATATTCTATCCAATATGAAACTCTTAAGCAGAGCGATGTTTACAAAAGACATATCCATTCGTATAGAATGGATATGCCCTGGGACGAAAGGGATCGAACCTTCGACTCCGGGAAAAAAGCCCGTTGCCTTACCACTCGGCTACGCCCCATTTTGAGTTTTAGTTGTTTACAAAAGACATATCCATTCGTATAGAATGGATATGCCCTGGGACGAAAGGGATCGAACCTTCGACTCCGGGAAAAAAGCCCGTTGCCTTACCACTCGGCTACGCCCCATTTTGAGTTTTAGTTGTTTACAAAAGACATATCCATTCGTATAGAATGGATATGCCCTGGGACGAAAGGGATCGAACCTTCGACTACCGGGACCAAAACCCGTTGCCTTACCACTTGGCTACGCCCCATTTTGAGTTTTAGTTGTTTACAAAAGACATATCCATTCTATCCGATATGGATATGTCTTGGGGCGGAAGGACTCGAACCTCCGCGTTTGGGATCAAAGCCCGTTCATTGCCTTACGCCCCCCGACATATCGAGTCTCGATCTGTATCGGGACGGACTTCGAATACTGAGAATCAAAGCGCCCATCTGGGATCCAAGCCCATTATCTTAATAACGAATACGAGGATATAACAGATGTCGTTTCTAGTCTATCTCTTTCTATTTCTTTTATATTTATCATTATACTACATTTATCCGTGTTTGTCAACTCTAATCCAAATATCTCTAGAAAAATTTTATTAATAAAATAATATAGATTCTAGGTTCGTGCTAGGAATTTGACACGTGTAGATATAGAATTCGGCTGAATTTATTGATCATTACATATAATTCCATTAAAATATTAGATGAAAATATTATTTCTTCTATTCTCCTTTGAGAATTGAAGGATTTTTGATTGGGCAGGTCCAAAGAAAAAGAAGGATTTTTTGTCTACCTTACTTTCTTCATTTTTCCTTATCGCAAGAACTCAATCAAATTGCAATTATCTCCAAGAACAAAATGTCTGTTATGCTTAATATCTTTAGTTTGATCTGTATCTGTCTTAATTCTGCCCTTTATACGAGTACTCTTTTCTTCGCCAAATTGCCCGAGGCCTATGCTTTTTTGAATCCAATCGTAGATGTTATGCCAGTCATACCCGTGTTCTTTTTTCTTTTAGCCTTTGTTTGGCAAGCTGCTGTAAGTTTTCGATAAGATACTTAATACTATCCTATAAAATTCATGATTTCTTCGAAAAAATTATAACAATTGATAAGATCAAATAAGTCTTTAACAGTATCAACCTTCGATTCAAATATTGAAATTCTTGGATAGCCACGATAAATCAAATCCGGCTCGCCACATTTCCCCATTCTGACCCTTTTTCCAGTGAAAGGCCTTATTTATATTTTATTTTATATCGGGTTAGGGTCCCCCACCAATATCTAATTATCTAATTGTGGGTATGAAAGTCATTTTGGGAAATCAAAGACTCTTATTACAAATGAATTTGAATTTATTACAATTATTTTCTAGTTCGAGAAAGGACTTCATTTCTTGGTGTCAAAATAGAATATAATATGTGGTATAAAAACGGACGATCTATTCTCTTTTATTGTTTTTTTTTTTACAAAAAATGCTCTTGGAGATTGTGTAATGCTTACTCTCAAACTTTTCGTTTACACAGTAGTAATATTCTTTGTTTCTCTCTTCATCTTTGGATTCCTATCTAATGACCCAGGACGTAATCCTAGACGTGAAGAATAATAAAAATAATTAAATAAAAGGTTTTTTTGTTTTTCTAGCTTGCTTTTTAATTTTCTTAGGATTTTTTTATCTATTCCACACGTTTAACTAGGAAAAAGGGTTTGCGAAATTTGAAAGAAAACGAAAATATCAAGTCATCGACGAAAACGGAAAGAGAGGGATTCGAACCCTCGGTACGAATAACTCGTACAACGGATTAGCAATCCGCCGCTTTCGTCCACTCAGCCATCTCTCCCAATTGAAAAAGATAATTATAATTATGAATATGTTACATTCCACATGAAGTAAGGATTCAAAAAAGTCTTTCTTTCTCCTTCTTTATCTTTATTATATAGATATGTAAAACTTTTATTATCAATTCCGTTTAGATAAAGTAAAGACTCAAAAGATCTAATACAAAGAAAAATAAATAGAAAGATAAAGAAAGAGGACCTCCTTGCTTTGATTTTATTCGAAGGGCCCTTTTCCACGGCCTGGCCCGGTCACTACCCAGCCGGGCCTTTTTTTGTTCCAGCGAATTCTAGCTAAATTTATCTGATTTGAAAACAAAAATGCTTACAATATATTAATATATTAATATATTAAAGCAAGACCAAAAAGAAGAAGGACTATTTCCATACTTACTATATAACTTTATTTAAAAGTATTGATAGATACTATCGAGCAACAGGTGCTCTAAATCAATCAATGAAATTAATTTTTCAAAAACATCAGCAGAAAACTATTTTATTATTTAGACGAAAAAAATATTCGAATTCGTACGAACGCAACGGGCCCCAAGAAGGGAATCCCGTTGAGTTCTTACACTTTTACTCAATTAATAAAACTAGAAGGATGAACCCAATCCGGAATATGAACCATAAAAGAAAACACC